AATAAATATTATTTAAATAATATAACTATATGGAAGAGACAGAAACATACAAGAAACTAATAAAGACAAATAACTAATAAAAACAAATATGAAGATAGCAGTTTATGGAAAGGGTGGGATAGGTAAATCAACAACTAGTTGTAACATCTCCATAGCCTTGGCTAGGCGCGGTAAGAAAGTTCTACAGATCGGATGCGACCCCAAACACGATAGCACCTTCACTCTCACCGGATTTTTAATCCCTACTATAATAGATACTCTACAATCAAAAGATTATCATTACGAAGATGTTTGGCCTGAAGATGTTATTTATAAAGGTTATGGTGGGGTCGATTGCGTAGAAGCCGGGGGTCCACCCGCAGGAGCTGGATGCGGAGGATATGTCGTTGGAGAAACCGTTAAATTATTGAAAGAACTAAATGCTTTTTACGAATATGATATTATCCTATTCGATGTTCTAGGCGATGTAGTATGTGGAGGATTCGCTGCCCCGTTGAATTACGCGGATTATTGCATCATTATAACAGATAATGGGTTTGATGCGTTATTCGCAGCCAATCGAATCGCGGCTTCAGTGAGGGAAAAGGCGCGTACGCATCCTCTTAGATTAGCAGGCCTGGTCGGGAATCGAACATCCAAAAGAGATCTTATCGATAAATATGTAGAGGCTTGCCCAATGCCTGTCTTGGAAGTATTACCCTTAATTGAGGATATTCGAGTTTCTAGAGTGAAAGGAAAAACTCTGTTTGAAATGGTAGAATCCGAGCCTACTCTTGGATATGTTTGCGAGTTTTACCCAAATATAGCGGACCAGGTACTGTCCGAGCCAGAGGGAATAGTACCCAAAGAAGTTCCGGATCGAGAATTATTTGGTCTACTCTCTGATTTTTACTTAAATCCTGTAAATGATATGAACGAAGGAAAGAAACAAATGAATCTGATTGATTTCACGATAATTTAAAATGCAAATAATTTTAGTCAGGGAAAGTATATTACATATATGTCAATTGAAATATCTGAAACTCTCACTTTTGAATGCGAAACAGGTAATTATCATACCTTTTGTCCTATTAGCTGTGTCGCCTGGTTGTATCAAAAAATCGAAGATAGCTTCTTTTTAGTGGTAGGCACAAAAACATGTGGTTATTTCCTCCAAAATGCTCTTGGAGTTATGATTTTTGCGGAACCTCGCTACGCCATGGCTGAATTAGAGGAGGGTGATATTTCGGCCCAATTAAACGATTACCGGGAATTGAAACGATTATGCGTTCAAATAGGAAAGGATAGAAACCCCAGTGTAATCATATGGATCGGTACCTGCACGACGGAAATTATCAAAATGGATTTGGAAGGTATTGCCCCCAAATTAGAAACTGAGATTGGAATTCCAATCGTAGTAGCACGAGCAAACGGATTAGACTATGCGTTTACCCAGGGAGAAGATACTGTATCGGCTGCTATGGCGCATCGCTGTCCCGAGCAAGGGATCGGGGATGATATTAACCCTTACGGGGAAAAATACATCGAATCTATAACGAATTCAAATGATAGACATCCCTTGGTTCTTTTTGGTTCCCTACCCTCGACGGTAGCTTCTCAACTTAGTTTGGAATTGAAACGTCAATCCATTGATGTCTCGGGTTGGTTACCTGCTCAGAGATATATGGATCTTCCAACATTGGGAAATAGCGTTTACGTTTGCGGAGTCAACCCATTCCTCAGTCGGACGGCGACGATTCTGATGCGGCGTCGCAAATGTAAGCTGATCGGAGCACCTTTTCCTATTGGTCCTGACGGAACCCGCGCTTGGATCGAAAAAATTTGTTCTGTATTCGGAATAGAGACGCAAGGTTTAGATGAGAGAGAGCAACAAGTCTGGACAAGTTTGGGTGATTATCTGGATCTAGTCCGTGGTAGATCCGTATTTTTTATGGGGGATAATCTCCTAGAAATATCTCTAGCGAGATTTTTAATTCGATGCGGAATGATCGTATACGAAATCGGTATCCCATACATGGATAAGAGGTACCAAGCCGCGGAATTGACACTTTTACAAAGCACTTGTAGGGAAATGTGCGTACCGATACCTCGGATTGTAGAAAAACCCGATAATTATAATCAGATACAACGTATGCGGGAATTACAACCTGATCTCGCTATAACCGGGATGGCTCACGCAAATCCTTTGGAAGCAAGGGGAATCAACACCAAATGGTCCGTCGAATTTACTTTTGCCCAGATTCATGGATTTACAAATGCAAAAGATGTTCTTGAGTTGGTTACACGTCCCTTACGACGTAATAATAATTTGGAAACTCTGGGTTGGGCTGTTCTGGTCAGAGGCGAAAAAGAATAAAGGAAGGGTTTATTAATTAGTGAAGGAATGAGCTAATTAATAAACTCTTCCTTTCGAAATGATTGAAAGAGTATTAACTTTATTCCATTCCAATCCTACTTTATTGAGGAATATTTTCTATTATGATAACAAGTATTTCCTTACTCCTTTCTTCGCTCTGGGTTCCGGTACCATCGTGGATAAATTCCTCAGGCGCATTTATTTTATTTGGATTATATTACGGATTCCTCGCTACACTACCTATTGGTCCTTCCCAACTTTTATCTATAAGATCTTTTCTTCTAGAGGGAAATCTGGGTGGTATAATAGCTATTAGTGGTTCAATCATAGGACAATTAATAATATTCCTATCTGTTTATTATTCGCCTATCTACGTGCTATTGGTGAAACCCCATACATTAACTTTATTGGTTCTACCGTATATATTCTTCTACTGGTACAGAATCAAGGATCTTTTGAATCATCAATCTCTGAGACCAGTGGCTTCGTTTCGTGATATTCGAATCTATCCTTTATTTTTGGATAGTATAATCTTCCAATTATTGAATCCTATTCTTTTACCAAGTCCCGTATTGGCGAGATTACTGAATATTTTTCTTTATCGTTACGGTAATAATATACTATTTATAACAAGTACTATTTTGGGTTGGTTTCGCGGTCAATACCTATTCATTTATTCGGGTAAATCACTTCTATCTCGTATAGAATCAGATTCACCCATACTTTATCTTTTAGTGAAACGCACAATTCATCGAACTTTTAGTATTATTGTATTGAGCTTCTCCCTGTTACATCTGGGTCGAACTCCTATTCCTTTTATTACGAAAAAAATAATCGATAATTCGAGGTCTAATCCACCGAAACGTGAAGAATCATTCATTCCAGAATCATGGCCTAATTTTTTTTTCGACTATCATCGGTGGAACAGGCCGTTGAGATATATAGAAAATAGTCGATTCAGTACTAGAAGCCCTGTGAAGAAAAAAGTATCTCAATATTTCTTCGATATATGTTTAAGTGATGGAAGACAAAGATTATCTTTTACGTATCTACCCAGTTTAGCTATTCTTGAAAAGAGTTTAGGAGGATGTTTCAACAATTCAGAATTCTTAACATCTGGTGATTTTTTCACGGAATGGATTAGCACCAGAAAGGGAAAGAGGGGGGATATACATAGTGAATTCCAACACAGAGTCAAATTTATGGATAATGGATCTCTCCTAGGGGATGTTACAGGGAAGAAAGTTGGATTATCCAATTTCGAGGGAGAAGTATTTACGAAAAATTACGACCCTTTATTGACTGTACAAGGCCATAAAGCAGTGATAATATACAAGTCACCCTGGCTACTGACAGAGAAATATAATAAATCGAGAAAGAAACATAAATCGAAACTTTTTCTGGGAGAGGGTAATAAACTAAAGAATTGGATTTCTAATCAATGGCAAGAATTGAAATATAATACTTTCTTCATATTACCCTGGGAACCACTAACTCGAGACGCTCGTCGTATACTCGGTTTACTTATTAACAAATCGAAAAAGATAGGAATTGATACGAATCTGAAACAGGTTAATCTTTTCGATGGGGATACAACAATAGATTCGAATGGAAAGATTACTTCCCTGATTGGTGGAAGGAATACACGCAAGAAAATGAATCGAAAATCAAACGCCAATTGGGAGCTTATTCTGAATCTTTCCCCTCGACAAAGAATTCTATACTTCAATTATTTAAAAATAGATAGATGGAACATACTCAAAAATTCCTGGAGGGATTTATTTCTAGGTGGCATTACCCGAGTAAATAATATTCCTTCCCTTTTAGCAGAAACATCAAGAATTGATAAAAAAATTCAATTCCGAGAAATGGATAAAGAAATACCTCGATGGACATCGGATCTAAAAAATGATAAATTTGATGTAATAGCTATTGGAGTTACGGATATTCGTCAGAGAAAGGTTAAAAATCTTGGATATTTGATAAAGGGACGGGATAGGAGGAGAAAGATCGTGAGACGCTTCTCACAACAATCGGATTTTCGCCGGAAATTAGTGAAAGGTTCAATGCGTGCCCGTAGACGTAAGACTCTAATATGGAACATGTTTCAATTTGGAGTAAATTCTCCCTTTTTCTCACGAGTAAGTGAAAAACCTTCTGTTCCAACCTTTTTAGACACAGAAAATTTTTATGAATGGAAGAAACCGATACCTGGAAATATTTTTTGGGAGATGGATGGAGAATCTTTGAATGAAAAAGCTTTATCCCTCGAAAGAACGAGAGCGGATCGTCTTGCCATAGCGAACAGATGGGATTTCCCATTAGCTCAATGGGGAAGGAGCTGGCTATTGATCATACAATCGCATCTCAGAAAATATATTATACTCCCTGTATTGATAGTATCAAAAAATATTATTCGTTCATTATTTTTCCAAAATGCTGAATGGGACGCAGATTGGTTCGAATGGAAAGAAGAGATTCACATAAAATGTACTTACGACGGTACCGAAGTCTCGGAGAGGGAATTACCGGAACAATGGCTTAGAGATGGTCTGCAGATAAAAATAGTATATCCTTTTTGTTTGAGACCTTGGCGTGATCCCAATTTTCGAAGCGTTAATCTGGTTAGAAACCGAGAATATTCCAAAAATTTAATGAGGAGGAAAAGGTTTCATTACTGCCACTTAACCGCTTGGGGTTTTCTAACCGATCTACCCTTCGGTAATATCAAGAAACAACCTTCATTCTGGAAACCGATAAATAGGGAATTCCAAAAGAAATGGCGAAGAAACATTTTTTCCGATATCTACCCGGTGCGGAGAGAATCATCCGTAATACTTCATGTTCCTAGTTTGGAACAATTAAGTAATCGATCCGATAAATTTCCCGATGCATTCGACTCAAGCAATTTCTACTGGAGTGGTAAGTATAGTAGTGGCATCCAAGAATTACCAGTCGGAGGTTATAATATCGTTTCAGATATATCTGAAGAATGCGAGTATGAAACAATTCATATTCAGAATCTAGAAGATTTCATTGCAAAAGGGAATGCGAAAGAGGAGGGAACATATCCTGATAATAATGCTTATTCCGATTCTAACGATGAGAAGGATAGACCGAAATATACGAAAGGATTGATTCGAATTAAACGAATAATTATCCAATCTAATGGGGAATTCATGGAATTCATAAGAGAATATTTCTATATTCTAAAGGTAAATATTGAAAGAATTGAAACAAATTTCGAAATAGAGATGGAGATTATGAAAGAATCGATTAAAAATCTTTTTAGTAATAATTGAAAAGTGGAACAAATATTCAATTGTTGATAGTAAAATATCAGAATAAATCGACTCAATTTTAATAAAATGATGGTATTAATATCTCAGGCACAGGTACTTCAGAGAATATGGGGAGTAAAAACAAGTAATAGATCTTATTTGAGGTGTTTATCAAAATTTCATACATCCCATTTATTTATTAAGAATAATTTCAAAACGTTCCTGTATGGGCAGGGAGTTTTTGATCACATGGTACGTAATTTCAGAGAAGAAAACTGGAAGAAATGGTTGAACTGTTTCGATCGATATAATCTACCTCCCAAAGTATGGTATGGAATCGCACCCCGAGAATGGCGCTTCAGAGTCAGTGAATACTGGGGGAGAGATAAAAACGGAATCTTTGGTACCGCGGATAGTCCGAGTATCTCTCACCGAAATAAAGAATTCTATCTTGATCCCTCACTGAAACAGACTGATAAACGTAACAAATTATTTAGAAATAAATTATTACTTCATAGTTACTTTGATTTGGATAAAGACTCAATTACTGAAGAAAAGTTTTCAGGATCCGATAAAGACTTCATGTATCGAGATATTGTTATTACTAATGGAATGAATGGATCTAGTAGCGAACGAAAAGAACACTTTTTCATAAGCGAAAAAAATATCTTTTTCGAATACAATATTTTGTTATGGCTTATTCCCGAATTCATGGAACGGAGGAATCTCGACGGAAAGATTCTAGATCCTGAAACTTCTGTTGCAACGAATAAGAATCAGAAAATACTTCGTAATCCAGAATTACTTCGGGGGAGAGAAACTAATCAATCTATTCGTCGATGGAGATGGAAATCTAAAAATTTAGAAAAAAGATTCAGAAGATTGGGCAATACCGCGTCTCTTATGACTTTTGTGCAAAATCAAAAAACTACAATTCTCCTTTCCGGGAAAATGCAAGAAGATTTGAATTTGTTTCATCTCTTCTTCCGTAGAAATAGTGGTATGGATGAATTAATAACCAATTCAGAGCATCGTTTACCTAGATTGTTAGATGATCAAATCGTGATGTATAAGGTAGTAAGTACATCACTAAATTTTGAGAAGCGATTGGAAAAAATATTGGATGAATATTCCCCAGGGATTCTTGAAAATGGGGATAGTGAAGAAACAAACTTGTTTCTATTTCATTCGTTCAATATCGAGGATATTCTACTTCCTAAACGTCGTAGAGAATTCAGGATATTAAATTCTCTATCTTGGGAAGATAAGAATGAAAAATCGAGAATGAAGGGACAGAATAAAAGGATTGGAATGAATAAGAATAGAATAATCAAACGTTTCACTTGGTCCAGTTATCGATTCGAAGATTTAGCTTGTATGAATAGATTCTGGTTCGGTACAATGAATGGGAGTAGATTCTCTATATTGAGATTCCGCATGTATCCTCGTGGTTAATTCCGATACGAACTTCTAGGAAGTATGATCTGCTAGAAAATAGGGTTCATGAACTCCACTTTCTAGCAAATCACAAAAGATTATTCTTTTTTACGTTATTACCATTACCGTATCAATTTGATATTCCTTTGTAAGTATTTCCTTTCGATCATAAACATTGGAAGTGAAAGACTTGAATCATATTTTCAACTTTCTTTAGGAGAATACCCTTATGTCGAGAAGTTCATTTATTCGTTTATCCCCCGTTTTTAGAGAGAAAGAGGGCTCGATTGAATCCCAAATATCTCATCTGACTAATCGAGTTAGTAAGCTTAATCACCATTTCCGAAGGCATAGTAAGGATTATTCATCTCAAAGGGGTCTCTGGAAGATACTGGGAAAACGTAAGCGTCTCCTGGTTTATTTGCTAAAGACGGATTTAATGGGTTATCAGAGTCTAACCAATCAATTGGGAATTCGTAGATTAAAAAGAAATTGAATTCGTAGCAATTATTATTATTATTAATCAAAGGGCTAATCAATCAGAAGGAGAGTAGGATACGATGATACTTACTGAGAAGAAGAAACCGATGGTAGTGAGTATGGGTCCCCATCACCCGTCGATGCATGGTGTTTTACGACTTATTATTAGCTTAGATGGTGAAAACGTTTCGGATTGCGAACCCATATCGGGGTATTTACACAGAGGAATGGAAAAGATAGCTGAAAATCGAACGGTCGTTCAATATCTACCTTATGTTACACGATGGGATTATTTAGCCACGATGTTTACCGAAGCTATTACGGTGAATGCACCGGAAAGATTGGCAAATATTCAAGTACCTAAAAGAGCAAGTTATATAAGAGTTATTATGCTAGAACTAAGTCGTATAGCATCTCATTTATTATGGCTTGGCCCCTTCATGGCTGATATTGGTGCACAAACTCCCTTCTTTTACATCTTCAGGGAGAGGGAAATGATATACGATCTATTTGAAGCCGCTACCGGTATGCGGATGATGCATAATTATTTCCGCGTCGGAGGGGTTGCTGTAGATTTACCCTATGGATGGGTAGATAAATGTTTAGATTTTCGCGATTATTTTCTACCGAAGGTCAATGAATATGAGAAGCTTATAACGAATAATCCGATTTTTTTGGAACGAGTAGAAGGTATAGGTATTATTGATAGGGATGAAGCCATTAATTGGGGTCTATCCGGACCTATGCTACGAGCCTCGGGAATTCAGTGGGATCTTCGAAAAGTAGATCATTATGAATGTTATGATGAATTGGATTGGCAGATCCAATGGCAAAAGGAGGGAGATTCACTAGCTCGTTATTTAGTAAGAATCGGAGAAATGAAAGAATCCGTGAAAATCATTCGACAAGCTTTAAGAGCTATTCCGGGTGGTCCCTACGAAAATTTGGAAGCTCGAAGACTCAATAAGGCAAAAAATTTGGAGTGGAATTCTTTCGAATATCAATTTGTTAGTAAGAAACCGTCACCAACCTTTAAATTACCTAGGCAGGAACATTATGTAAGAATTGAAGCTCCTAAAGGGGAGTTGGGCATCTTCCTGATAGGAGATGATAGTGTTTTTCCCTGGAGATTCAAAATTCGTCCACCCGGTTTTATAAACTTACAAATTCTTTCTCAATTAATTGAAGGGGTTAAATTGGCAGATATTATGACAATCCTGGGTAGTATAGACATAATTATGGGGGAGGTCGATCGTTAGAATGAGTTTAAATACTAATCTAGAGAAAGGAATTTTCCAAATATTTTTCACATCGGGATTCTCAGAAGGTTTTTCTGACTTTCTATGGATTACTGGTTCCATCTCCATTCTTATGTTAGGAATAACTATAGGAGTCTTAGTCCTTGTATGGCTCGAGAGAAAGGTATCCGCAGCGATACAACAGCGTATTGGACCTGAATACGCTGGTCCCTTAGGGATTATTCAAGCTTTAGCAGATGGTGCGAAGCTCTTCCTAAAGGAAGATATTATTCCAGCACAGGGAGATACTCGCTTATTCAATATTGGACCCATCTCAGTTGTTATACCAGTTTTTTCGAGCCATTTAGTTATTCCTTTCGGATACAATATTATTCTAGCAAATTTCGGTATAGGTGTTTTCTTCTGGATCGCTGTTTCCAGTGTCGTTCCTCTCGGACTTCTTATGGCTGGGTATGGATCGAATAATAAATATTCTTTTCCGGGTGGTTTACGGGCGGCAGCTCAATCCATTAGTTACGAAATTCCTTTGGCTCTAAGTGTTTTATCCATAGCTCTACGTGTGATTCGTCAAAGTACCACCGAAGTATCTTTCAAGAAATAATTGATTGGTAATTCCCTCGGGGTCTAATTGGAACTAGATAGTCATATGGGTGAGATTGAACAGCGTATCGGTCCGCGGTATAGAGATCGAATCCCATCCTCTTCGTACGGGAGTGAAAGCTTCGGACAATTAATGGAATCAATCACAGACCTCCGGGTGGAGGATTAGCCATCCATGCCTGATAGCGGAGGAGCAAGAATCGATGTATTTCAAGCAAGAGTAGGAGGTGAGAGAAACTAAGATGCGCAAAGAATTAGTATGGAGAAAGGAAAAAGAAATATATAAGGGATGAAAGGACTCGGCATTGGTAGAGATACTCGGGTAGTACCTCCCCAGAATCCGAATTAAGAGTATATCCCTATCTACTACGAGAATGACTATCGGGAACGAGGTAATACTTCTACGGTTCTCATGCAGAAAAAATTACTCCCCATACTCTTTAGTAAATAATTTAAGTTCTTTTGAAACCTGAGTTAGCGCTAGCGATAAACCGTAGAAGTTGAGATAGATTCAGAAGCGTGTCCCGAATGATGCGAATAGCAGACAGAATCTCGTTGGTAGGAAAATGATGCGGAATAAATATATTCTTACGTTCCGATAACCACTGAGGAGCCGTATGAAGTGAAAATTACATGCACGGTTTCGAAATAGAGGTATCAGCAGCAATATTGATATCGACTATAATTATCAAATAGTTTAAGTACTGTCGATATAGTTGAGGCACAATCTAAATACGGATTGTGGAGTTGGAACATATGGCGTCAACCCATTGGTTTCATCGTTTTTTCCGTGGCTTCTCTAGCAGAGTGTGAAAGATTACCATTTGATTTACCAGAAGCCGAAGAAGAATTAGTCGCAGGTTATCAAACCGAATATTCAGGTATTAAATTCGCATTATTCTATCTAGCTTCTTATTTGAATCTATTAATTTCTTCATTATTCGTAACGATTCTTTATTTGGGAGGTTGGCTCCTTCCCAGCCCATCAGTATTCGTATTCAATTTCGGTGCCTCGGAATATAATTTAATTATTGATGGAATTAGTGAAGCTATCGATGCAGTAGTGGGAGTAATTATTACATTAGCCAAAGCTTATTCATTCCTATTTATTTCCGTAATGACTAGATGGACTTTACCTAGAATAAGGATAGATCAATCATTAAATCTTGGTTGGAAATTTCTCTTACCCATTGCTTTGGGTAATTTGCTATTAACAACATCTTTCCAGCTTTTCCTACTACAAAATTTTTTCACCATGTTCGGGATAAGAAATTAGGTTGGTCAATGGATAGTAAAAAGAGAATAGAAACGAATTCTACCAAGGATTTTCCATATATATGTTTTCCACGGCAATTAGATTTATAGATTATGGCCAACAAGCAATACAAGCAGCAAGATACATCGGTCAGGGTTTTATGGTCACACTGGATCACATGAATCGTTTACCAATGACTATTCAATATCCTTATGAGAAATTGATTCCATCTGAACGATTTCGTGGCCGTATCCACTTTGAATTCGACAAATGTATCGCTTGTGAAGTATGCGTACGCGTATGTCCAATAAATTTACCCGTTGTTGATTGGAAATTAAGAAAGACTATGAGGAAGAAACAATTAAAGAGTTATAGTATCGATTTCGGAATTTGTATATTTTGTGGCAATTGCGTAGAATACTGCCCCACAAATTGTTTATCAATGACTGAGGAATATGAACTTTCAACTTATGATCGTCATGAATTGAATTATGATCAAATAGCATTGGGACGTTTACCAATACCGGTAACTGAAGATTCCACCGTTGAAACTATTTCTAATTTGTCATCTTTATCCAAAGGAGTTATGGAAGGGCATTCTGATCGCAGAAATATCACTGATACCAATTAGATTCTACTCCTATTAATATTTTATTAGTATCATTTCGATTTTAGATTAATAGGTAGAGCAGAGAAGAAAATGTAAACTTTATCATGAAACTAGCTGAGTCGTTCCACGAAACTATTCTAACCTCTCTGGAGGTGAGTCTGGTACTGGGAAGTTTGGGTGTTGTTTTATTCACTAATATAGTCTATTCCGCTTTCTTGTTAGGATTCGTTTCTGCCCGCATATCCCTCCTGTACCTCTTACTGGGTGCAGATTTTGTCGCTGCAGCCCAGATCCTAATTTATGTTGGAGCCGTAAACGTTTCAATCGTATTCGCTGTAATGTTAATAAATAAGAAACAATCCCGAAAATTTTTTCTAACCTGGACCATAGGTGATGGAATCACTTTAATCATTTGTACCAGTATTTTCTTGTTATTAAGTAATGCTATCTCAAAGACATCATGGTCTAAGATTTATCTGGTTACGCAATCGAATAAGGGTGGGGAATCGATTCCAGAATCAGTTGATAGTATTCGACGTATTGGATCGAAATTATTAACCGATTTCATTATCCCATTTGAGCTTATGTCAATACTTCTTCTAGTCGCTCCAGTAGGTGCTATAGTTTTAGCTCGCAGAGAAGAAATGCTCGATATGGAAGAGGATATATCATAGAATGAAAAGAAGATTTTGGCAATCACTGGAGGCCCAAGGAATGAGGGTAATTTATCATGCTCGAACATACTCTTAATTTGGGCGCTTTTATATTCTGCATCGGTATTTTCGGGTCAATTACAAGTCGAAATATGGTTAGAGCTCTTATGTGTCTGGAATTAATTCTCAATGCGGTTAATATCAATCTAGTAAGCTTTTCCAATTTTCTGGATGATTCACAAATGAAAGGAGAAATTTTTTCCATTTTTATTGTATCAATTGCTGCTGCCGAAGCTACTATCGGATTAGCCATTGTTTCAGCTATTTATCGCAACAGAAAGTCAACCCGTATCGATCAATTTGATTTGCTAAAATGGTAACAATTCTGCTATAATTCCCAGAATATAATCTTATTTATGATAGATTCTTATTCGAATCGATTCGATATGTAACAAAATATGTTTCTTCCTGTTCGATAAAACTTTTCATCGAACGGAAAAATATATTTTGTTTCTTATTCAATTCGAGGTTATCTATATCCCAATAGGAGTTGATGAATCCAATGGCACATTCCGTCAAAATTTATGATACATGCATCGGTTGCACCCAATGTGTAAGAGCTTGTCCCACGGATGTATTGGAAATGATACCCTGGGATGGATGCAAGGCTAATCAGATAGCATCCGCTCCTAGAACAGAGGATTGTGTAGGTTGTAAAAGATGCGAATCTGCCTGTCCAACAGATTTTCTAAGTGTACGCGTTTATTTGGGATCCGAAACTACCCGTAGTATGGGTCTCGGATATTAGCTCCTTGGTATCAGTATTATAATTATTATTGCTAGTACTAAATAAAATATTTAGGTCTTTATACACAGTAATAGTAAACAATCGTAGTTCCATTGTAAAAATTCCCTATTATGTATGATATAAACCATTTCCCCTGGCTAACTATAATCGTTCTTTTTCCCATATCTGCGGGATTATTGATTCCATTTCTACCTGCCCAAGGAAATAAAGTTATTCGATGGTATACCCTAGGGGTTTGTCTATTGGAATTTCTCCTAATAACTTATACTTTTTGCTATCATTATCGATTCGATAATAATTCGATACAATTGAGAGAGGATTATAATTGGATAGATTTCATGGATTTCCATTGGAGATTAGGAATTGATGGACCCTCCATTGGACTTATTCTATTGACGGGATTCATAACAACTTTATCAGCATTGGCAGCTTGGCCCATTACACGAAATCCACGATTATTTTATTTTCTCATGCTAGCAATGTATAGCGGGCAAGTAGGGCTATTTGCTTCCCAAGATATTTTACTCTTCTTTTTTATGTGGGAATTGGAGCTACTCCCCGTTTATTTGCTTCTAATTATGTGGGGGGGGAAGCGACGCTTATACGCAGCCACCAAATTCGTTCTGTACACCGCGGGTAGTTCTATCTTCATCTTAATAGGAGCCTTAATTATGGCATTTTATGAATCTGATGTATCAACTTTTGATTTTCAGATCCTAAGTGCAAAAGCTTATCCTTTAGAATTGGAAGTCATAATATATTCAAGTTTCTTAATAGCATATGCTGTGAAATTACCAATTCTTCCATTTCATACTTGGTTACCAGATACTCATGGTGAAGCACATTATAGCACATGTATGCTCCTAGCGGGAATTCTCTTAAAAATGGGGGGGTACGGGCTGATCAGGATCAATATGGAATTACTACCCCACGCTCATTCTATATTTGCTCCATGGTTAATTACTGCGGGGGCAGTACAAATTGTTTATGCAGCCCTAACTTCTATAAGTCAACGAAACTTAAAGAGAAGAATCGCATATTCCTCAGTATCTCATATGGGTTTTGTACTTATTGGGATTGGATCCATAACAAGTATAGGTCTTAACGGTGCTATTTTGCAAATGATTTCCCATGGTTTAATCGGTGCTTCCCTTTTTCCTTCATCAGGAATAAGTTATGATAGAACACGCACTCTCTTTCTTGATCAAATGGGTGGAATAGCTGCTCCGATGCCAAAAATATTTGCCTCGTTCACTGGCTCCTCAATGGCATCTTTGGCATTACCCGGTATGAGTGGTTTCGTAGCAGAAATTATGATCTCATTAGGAATAATCGATAATCAGAATTATTCTCCGATTTTCAAGGTAATTATTATTACGATTCAAGCAATCGGAACAATTTTGACTCCTATTTATTTATTATCCATGTTGCGTCAAATGTTTCATGGGTATAAACTCCACAATACTTCGATTCCATATCTTATAGATGCCGGACCGCGAGAAATTTTTATTTCAATCTGTCTATTCTTTCCTGTCATAGGTATTGGTATTTACCCCAACTTGGTCCTGCCCATTTGGAATAATGAAATGAATTTATTTCTATCCCAAAATTTATGAGTCATATATCCCTTTCTCCATGTTTATAACTACTACAAAATTCCAACAAATATATTGATTTATTAATTTACCTATGGTAGTTATAACTATATATAACTATATATAACTATATATAGTTATATATAGTTATATATAGTTGATTCAAAGCAACCACCCATGACTGTGTAAACCCTTCCCCAATAAATTAACTCCCGAATAACGAATCCGAATTATGAAGAAACCTGAAGAAGCTATAATAGCTGGTTCGTGACCCCACCAACCCCTAATCATCCGAGTATGCAAATAAATAGCGAATATTAACCAAGTTATTAAAGCCCAAGTTTCTTTCGGATCCCAATTCCAATAGGAACCCCAAGCTTCGTTAGCCCATACCGCTCCGGATAGAATGCCTATAGTTAAGAGGGGAAACCCGAAACCGATGATTCGATAACTCCAATTATCTAATTCTTTAATCAATCGCCACTTACGGAAATTTATAAAGGATGATATTTCTCGTAACTCGTGTGAATGCTTATCATTTCCAACCGTCTCGGCATAGTCTCCGAGAATCCAAGAACCGAGGAACGAATTTGTACGAAACTTTATTGCTGGAAATTTATCCTGTTTGGTTGCTGTAATAATTAGCAGAGCCATAGCTGATAACGACCCGCACGAGAGTGTGGCATAACTAAATATCATTGTGGTTACATGCATCATCAACCAATGAGATTGTGGAGCTGGGACCAAATAAATAGATTCCTGCATTTCTTTCGGAAGGCATAAAGTTGCGAACCCGTGAGCTGACACTGCACTCGGCGCAGTTACTATGCCTAACCAGCTGTTCCTACTTTCCAGAATCAGATGGATCAGCATAAGGCTCCAGGAAAGAAACATGGATGATTCATACAAATTACTCAAAGGGAAATGTTTTGGGAGTATCCGACGAGTTGATGGAAATCCCGTCATGCATGAGTAAGCAGGTATCATACTCATTTTTCCAGAAATATTCAGTGTTTGATTATTCGTATATACGGATCTACCCCAGTAAATAAAAGTCGCGGGGAGGAGAGGGAGAAAAGATGCACGAGCCAAAATCTGTTCCGAAATTGTGAATATCATAATTAAAGATTCGAAAGTTTCTTTTTGAAAATTGTGAGACGAAGTTTATCGACCGGGAAGGGATACCTCTCCCATTATAAATGGGATAAGAGTCGGAAGATACTAGAAATTCCGAGAGTAGATATGATGCCGCTACTCGGATTCGAACCGAGATGCTTTAGCACTGCTTCCTAAGAGCAACGTGTCTACCAATTTCACCATAGCGGCTTGCTTGACTAAATAATACCAAAAAGGAGAAGAAAAAACTCTTTATTTTTAGGGAAAGTCATAGGAAATATTAGTGACGGGGTATAGCACAGTCTGGTAGTGTACCATCTTGGGGTGATGGAAGTCGTGGGTTCGAGTCCCGCTACCCCGAGAGCGAATGGGTAATCGTTTCATTCCCCCTCTCTCCCCGTTCAGTTCTGAAAGAAAAAAAGGGGGAGGGAAGGAAATTACGATTCCATACTTGCATTATATATCATCCCTATCCACCGATATAGATTCGGATGAATTAGATAATTCATCATTTACTGAATAATAAAAACTTTTGGAACGATTTGTTAAGATGGATTTGGCCAGGGAAAAAGCCCTAAGTGCTGTTTCCTTAGCCTTATCCCTCCATACACTTTTACGGATTCGTGTTTTAGCTTTGGAAGTACGTTTCTTTGGAACCGCCATGATGGAGAATACCTTACCTTATTATTGCTATTATTATCAATACCATCACCGATAATTCGCGGAGCTTTTTTCTTTCTCTCCGTTTCGTGTCCCATCTCCCAATCTTGATTTTGATTATTTGATCATATATCTTTACTATTTATTCATTCCACTAGTCATATATTTCTTTCCCATCTAAAAAAATAGAATCGACTAGAAATCGGGTAGATTTTTGTCGATGGCCCGATTTCCTTCGCGTTTTTTTCTTGGAGATCATTCTATAAATCAAGATTTTCTTTCCCAAGCGGGGGTGTAGAATCCTACCCCTGACCACAGCACCCTCCAACCAGGGGTTCCCAATGCTTATATTGGATTCTTGACGAATCATTAATACGCGATGAATCAGTATCTTCGTGTTTTGTTCCAATCGATTTGGTGTCAGTGAAGCGAAGTGGCGAATATTATAGAATCTCCCAGGTTCTACTCGGAGTTGTTGACCCCCGGTTTCTATTATTGCATATGTACCCATTATTTTATAAATTTCCGGTAGGTCTATCGATTAATCAATTGTGAATAGAAAGAAAAGGTATGAGATTCATCATCGACTGGGATGGAACTAGTGGAACCAATCCGCGACGGACTTCTATCTGGTCCGGATCGAATGAAGTAGGAAAAGACTTCTTTGTATTCAATGAGGTATACAAACTATATATAACTATATTATTCTGTGCTACGAGTTAGGTTCTAGCACCTTCTCGATCTCTCGCTACTCAGAAATAATCGAAATAAAAAAGTCATATATTTTCATATATCCGTAAAAGTACAAAAATTTTCCCGATAAGAACCCGTTATGGAATTTCTATCCCAGAGTATTTGGCTTGTACCACTGTTTCCGTTTCTAGCTTCCATTCTACCGGGATTGGGATCGCTTTTCCTTCCAAATTATATCAGAAGTTTTCGTCGCGTATCTTCTTTCGTTAGTATCTCATTCCTAACCCTAGCTATGCTTATTTCTTTCCATTCTCTTTGGCAGCAAGTGATGGTTAGTCCGATTCATCGATGCCTATGGTCCCGGGTTATCTACGAAAATATCATTCTGGAGATAGGTTATTTGAATGATCCGTTAGCTTCTCTCATGTTAGTTCTAGTAACTACAATTGGAGTCACGGTTATGATTTATAGTAATAGTTACATGTACCACGACGAAGGATATATAAGATTTTTTTGTTACCTAAGTCTTTTCACCGCGTCAATGTTGGGATTAGTTCCCAGTCCAAATCTGATACAAATTTATATTTTTTGGGAGTTAGTGGGAATGTGCTCCTACCTATTAATCGGTTTCTGGTTTACCAGACCTAGTGCAGCTAATGCCTGTCAGAAAGCTTTCGTTACAAATCGTATAGGGGATTTTGGCTTATTATTGGGTATTTTGGGTTTCTACTGGATAACGGGTAGTTTCGAATTTCAAAATCTATCCGAAAGATTCTTCGAATTACTTGTTCGTAATCAGATTGGTTTATTCCCTGCAAGTCTATGCGGTATCTTATTGTTTCTCGGTCCAGTGGCAAAATCTGCTCAATTTCCACTTCATATATGGTTGCCCGATGCGATGGAGGGACCCACCCCTATTTCCGCCCTTATTCATGCCGCTACTATGGTTGCAGCAGGTATTTATCTTGTCGCGCGAATGCTTCCCCTATTCGAGATGCTACCCCCCGTTACAGATACAATTTCTTGGATAGGTGCAATAACGGCCTTATTAGGAGCTAGTATTGCTTTGGCTCAGAAAGATTTGAAAAGAGGTTTAGCCTATTCCACGATGTCACAATTGGGGTATATGGTATTAGCTCTAGGGATAGGATCTTATAAAGCAGGCTTATTCCACCTCATTACACATGCTTATTCAAAAGCTTTATTATTCCTTGGGTCCGGTTCCGTCATTCATTCCATGGAGCCAATCGTAGGGTATCATCCCAATAGAAGTCAAAATATGAGTCTCATGGGTGGTTTGGGTGAATACATGCCAATTACTGCAATAACTTTCCTTTCCGGGACACTTTCCCTTTGTGGTATCCCACCTTTTGCCTGTTTCTGGTCCAAAGACGAGATCCTCATGGATAGTTGGTTGCATTTTCCACCCCTGGGATTTATAGCATCCTCCACGGCCGGATTGACATCTTTTTACATGTCCCGTATATACCTCCTAACTTTCGGGGGAATTTTCAGGGGTTATTCCCGTCGTGAATCCGCCGAAGATTCCTTCCTCATTCCAATATGGGGAGATTC